TTTCCATAGAAATGTGTTCGCTCAAGAAAAGCTCCAGAAGATGTTAATCGTAAATAAGAAGATTGTTTACGAAGAAAAACTAATACAAATTCGCATTCAGATACATAAGAATTATATGTGAACCGAAATAGTCTTTTATTTTCTTTTGAAAAAAAAATAGAATTATTCGGAGTAATAAGACTATTCCAATTATGATATTCGTGAAGAAAGAATCGCAATAAATGTAAAGAAGGAACATCTTGGATCCAGCATTGAAGGATTTGAACCAAGATTTTCAGATGGATGGGATAAGGTATTAGTATATCTGACACATAATTTAAATGCGATAATTTGTCCTCCAAAAAGGGAAATATTGAATGAATAGATCGTAAATTCAAATTCTGAGATTTTGGTATTTTTTTTTCTTCGAGGGAAGATACTAATCGCAGCAAGAATGGAATTTCCACAATGACTGCAAAACCTTCCAATATCATCTGAGAATAAAAATGAAAATAAAAATAATTGTTGTGCCCAACGAATCGATTTTGGTTAGAATCATTAACCGAATAAATCAAATAATTCTGTTGATACATTCGAATAATTGAACGTTTCACAAGTACTGAACTAGATTTATTGTCATAACCAAAAATTTCCGTGGATTCGTAAAAAATCGAACCATTTAAACCACGATCATGAGCAAATGTGTAAATATACTCCTTAAAGAGAAGCGGATATAGAAAGTGTTGTTGCCAAGATCTATCTTTTTCTAAATATCCTTGTAATTCTTCCATTTCCATTTCTACTTGAACCAGAGGCAGGACCCATTTCATTTTTTGGGTTATCAAATGATACATAGTGCAATATGGTCAGAACAGGGTATATATTATGTATATAATTACAGTAAGAAAAAAATATATATCCCACAAACAAAGGAAACAGGGGAGTCCAATCAACAGATCTTTTTCCTCTCCTTTTCTATCCAATTGGTTTATGTTCGTTATAATTACAAGAGGGTAAAAAATCCTTTATTTTTGCAACTCGATCGCTCTTTTGACTTTGGAATAAATTCTCTTTATCAGTATACTGTTTCTTCTACACATCCGTCTCCAATCCATAATAAAGAATAATTAGGATTCATTAAAAAAAAAGAAAGAAAATCAATGGTCCACTCACAAAAGAACCCACCCTTTCCCGCATCAGGCACTAATCTATCTTTAACGTCTAATTAGATCGGGTAATCATTCAAATTAAGAACAAAAGCTCGTTGCTTTTTATTTCACCAGAATTAGAGCCATAGGGCTCTATCCATTTATTCACTAGACCCAACTGTAAATGTGAATTTTTTTTTTTTCACTTCCAAAAAGAAAAAAAATTTGTAACGATCCGGTAAGGATAAACTCAAAGTTCTACTTTAATTAAATAATAAATTAAATAATTAATAATTAAATAATAAAAAAAATAATAATATTTTATTACGACATGCTGTTTTTTCCATTCATTACCTTTGAGGATCAGTCGTGGTCTTATAGACTCTACCAATAGTCTGGACGAATCTGTTGCTTCATCCAAATGTGTAAAAGATCATAGTCGCACTTAAAAGCCGAGTACTCTACCGTTGAGTTAGCAACCCGAATAAAATAAATAGGATATGTAAATACGGTCAAAATAAAAAAATCAATTGAATTGCACTGCACGACCCCGTCAAAACATTGAACTAGAACAAATCTTTCTTTTCGATTTGTTGATCAATTAAAAACACCAAAATACCAAAATGGACAGATCAGATTAAACAACAACAGATTCCCAATAGAGATGTCAAAATTGTGACAAACCACCATTTTATTTATCAATTTTCTTTTCTTTTTCGTTAAGAAAATACATCTTGTATGCCAGTAAATCCGGTAGGGCAAACCCATCATTTGACTGAAGTGAAGGAAAGAAAAAACCAATATGGGGTGGAGATAAACGGATCTATTTATCTACGATCGAATTATATTTCTTCGATGCACCATTGTCAATATGAATCCAATGTTAAGAAAACAAATTTAAGTAAATCAAATAAGGACTTGTGTTGGATTGGCACAACATAAACATAAATAATAAATTTGGATGAAAAAAAAAATACGAAAGAGGTAAAGTAAAGAAAAAATCTCGGGTTTATTCAATCAATAGAGGTACAATAAGCAAGATTAACCCCTTGTTTGTTGGTGGATTCCCGCAACAAACAAAACAAGAAAAAAAGTAAATTAAGTATGAATACAGCAAGAAAAAGGCAAATTGTGTGTAAATAATTACACAAAGATAGATACTAGTTACCCCCCCCCCCTTTTTTTATTTATTAATTTTGTTTTTTTCCTTTAATTAACTCGAATCGAAGTTCTTTCTTGAAATAATTCTGCCTTCCTTAAAATATCACAAACAGTTCCCGTAGGTTGAGCACCTTTTTCAAGGAAATATAGAATAACAGGAACATTTAAATAAGTTTGATTCTTTATCGGATCGTAAAAACCTACTTTTCTAAGATCTCTTCCTTCTCTTCGGGATCGAACATCAATTGCAACGATTCGGTAGATGGCTCATTGGAATAGATGTAAATAAACAATGCCCCCCCTAGAAACGTATGGGAGGTTTTCTCCTCATACGGCTCGAGAAAAAAGGATTCTAAATTTCTGTATATGTATATAATGGCAAATGGATCCATAAAATCATAAATTAGACTATGATTTGAGTCGTTTTTTTATTCTTCCTTACAGAAAAAAAGAAATCTCATTCGTACTCATAACTCAAGTTGGGTAATTCTGACAGAGTTCGAAGGGAAACCCTTAGACATTTATTGAGCCGTCTCTAACCTCTTTTGTTTGTCTCATCTCGAATCTATTTTTATTCCTCATTCTGATTCAATTGTTGAGACAATTGAAAATAGTGTTTACTTGTTCCGGAATCCTTTATCTTTGCTTTGTGAAATCATTGGGTTTAGACATTACTTCGGTGATCCTTACTCCTTTCAAAAGAGCAGCAACATACCTTTTTGTTTTTTGTTATTTTTTTCTATACTATAGAAATAGAATATGAACGGTGGATTCCCTTGTGATACACTTTTGATCGAAATAGTTTTACCAATTCTGAAAAATTTTACTTTTAATTTTTCAAACTTCTTTGATTTTTCGATTTTTTTAACCTTTCGATTTATATATTGAGGATATACTTACAAAGTTGGTCTAACTTATTAATAGTTACTAACCCTAGATTCTTCCCCCCGATAAACGAATCAATCCTTTCTGCTCGAGCTCCATCATGTACTATTTACTTACAACCTAACACAAATTAGGTTCCTAACAGAGCAGAACAAACTATGTCGAGCTAAGAACATCTTCATTCCTATAGAAAATGATGGATGTAAGAATCCACAGCCGATCATGTCCTTCAAGTCGCACGTTGCTTTCTACCACATCGTTTCAAACGAAGTTTTACCATAACATTCCTCTAATTTTATTTCAAACCGGTATGTAATTGATTCAATATGGAATCATGAATAGTCATTGGCTCAACCGGTGTGTGTATACCGGTATATAATAGTACATACTTTCTATCTATCTATCTATCTATGGATAGATAAGTATTTATCCGGGGAAGGCTCGGCAAGGATCCAATTTATTTAACTCTATATTCTATCATATGAATGAAACATATTTCTAAAAAAGACGAATAAATAAGTTTGCTTAAGACTTATTTACATCTTAAAAAGATTGTTCGGGACGATCAATCATGAAGGATCCATTTTTCTCGAACAAATAAACTATAAACCTCAAAAGAAGAACCTTTAATATTAATAGATTTGCAATCCCGGAACAAAATCAATTATTAATAAAACTTTTTTATTTTATACAATACAGATTTTGTTTTACTTCAGGTTCAAGAATTTTTCTTTTCCATCAATTCCATAAAGTCAAGTAGATGCAATATACGAATTTCCCCCCAATCGCCACATTACATTGATTTACAATTATTCATTTGAACCGGATAAGATATAAGATGAACCAGATAAAATACAAAAAAATGGGGTCCAGATCAATTCGTTTTTACTATTTTTTTTTTCCCACACCTGTTTTAGAAGTTTTAAGACCAGTGATGAAATTAGTACCAAAAACTCCCTACTCTTTAGTCTCCACATAGACTGTGGAATTGGGATACCCCATTTATTTACTTTAGGCTTTTTACCCTTGGTAAGGGAATAAAGAGGCCTTTCTTTCATTCACATTTCGATTCAGAATGCTTCATGTGAGAATTGACATTTCATAGATATGGGACATAAAGTTTCCAAAAGTAACTAACTTTAAAATGAATATTGAGTAGTACGAACATATCCTGAATGTGAATGATAAACCCAGAATTTCTTTTTTGAATTAAAAAAAAAAAGATATTTATTTCCACCCACATTTGACACTTGATTACGTTTGTGAGAAACCAAATGAAAGAAAAAATATGATTCTAAGAATGATTCTTAGAATTCAGAACAAAAGATTGTTCTCGTTAACAATTTTATGTTTCATGTGGGATACAATGTGATCCCATCTTTCGTTTCTGATGGAAACGATCTGGGACGGAAGGATTCGAACCTCCGAGTAACGGGACCAAAACCCGCTGCCTTACCGCTTGGCCACGCCCCATTTCGAATTTCTATTCGACACTAATAAACATTAATATTGGTATTGGTTATTCGTCAATTCCAACCCAATAAATACATTGGGGATATATTGTTGCTAGGATTCAACACATGTAGATATAGAATCAAAAAAATGCATTGATCATTACATAGAATTCAGTTAAGATATTGTATGAAAATGGAATTCCTTGTATTCTCATTTGAGAATGGAAGGAAAGATTTTTTTTTATTTTGGAGAGTTCGAAAAAAAAAGAAAGATTTTTTGACTTGTCTTTTTTTTTTCCCTTATAAAAAAAACTCAATCAGAATAAAATTATCTAATCTACAAGAACGAAATTTTGTTATGCTTAATATCTTTAGTTTAATCTGCATCTGTCTTAATTCTATCTTTTATTCGAGTAGTTTTTTCTTCGCCAAATTGCCCGAAGCTTATGCCTTTTTAAATCCAATCGTAGATGTTATGCCTGTCATACCTGTACTTTTTTTTCTCTTAGCCTTTGTTTGGCAAGCTGCTGTAAGTTTTCGATGATTTAATACTCTGCTAAATTCATGATTTATTCGATAAATCAAAATTCGAAAAATTGATAAGACCAGATAAGTCTTACATTATGAACCCTCGATTCAAAAATCGAAATTCTTGTATATTGAATAACCACGGCGATGAATTTTGATCAACTTATTTCCTTGTTCTGACCTTACAGTGAGCAAAGACTTTATTAGGTTGCCTACAATACCTAATTATTCATATGACAAGAAATTTTTGATAACGAAGGAATCAAAATCTTATTCCAAAGAAATTCGTGAAAATGACTTTCTTTTCAAAAAACACTTCATTTTTTTGGGGGTGTCATGTCAAAACAAAATAGTGTATGTGGTAAAAAATAAGTAACCTATTCCCTTTTTCAAAAAAAAGATCTTGGAGATTGTGTAATGCTTACTCTCAAACTATTCGTTTATACAGTAGTGATATTCTTTATTTCTCTCTTCATCTTCGGATTTTTATCCAATGATCCAGGGCGTAATCCTGGACGTGAGGAATAAAAAAAAGATATTTTTAGTTTTTCCTGCTTTTTCTAAATTTTTTTTTCTTATGATTTTATCTATTCCATACATTTACCTATGATAAAATCAAGGGATCGAAATTCCTTCGAATTCGAAAGTCTTCAAGTAATAAGAAGAAGCGGAGAGAGAGGGATTCGAACCCTCGGTACGAATAACTCGTACAACGGATTAGCAATCCGCCGCTTTAGTCCACTCAGCCATCTCTCCCCATCCCCATCCCCATTTAAAAATGGAAAATTTTTTATGTGATGTGACACGTGAAGTAAAGATATATAAAAATATAAAATAGATAAATAAAAAAGTAAAACAATTAAATTATATAACATATAAATTATATAACATATATAAATAAACATTATAATATAACTTATAAGTTATATATATATATATAAGATATATATAAGAAGAAATTTGATCAGGAATTCAATTTAGATAATGATTCGAAACGGATATCCCCAATAGAAAAATACCCTACTTCTTTTATTTTGTACGAAAGGTTTATTCCCCCGGCTTGGTTTAAGTACTGGCCGGGCCAGGCCGGTATTTCCATAGATAAAATGATTTAATAATGATTTGATATCAATCAAAAATACTTGTTGAAGTGTCATTTCTTATTATTAATACTTAATATTATATTAAGTATTAATCTTAATATTATTACTTAATATTAAACACACATATTTATAAACGTAGTTATAATATAACTCATTTATTTGTTCAAGAGACAAGCTTTATTTGAACAATTGAGATCCAATTGACCCGAATTCTTAATTCATAAGTAAGATCTGGCAGTTGAAAGAGAAGTTGAAAAAAATAAACCATGTATTATGCAGATTTCATCCTTTCTATGATCCAGCTTCAATGATTCTTTCGGACCGGGACTGTCAGTAATGACTTCGTATCAAACGAAAAGAAAAGTATAATATAACTATAACTTTTTTTATGTTATTTAAGTCTAAGTCCCCGGCGGGACGAAGCGTCAACGCTCAAATTTTCATGATTCTGATGCTATCTTGATTGCGCCTCACTCTTTTGTTCGACAAATGGTCCATTCATATACAATAATAAATATATAGCGGGTATAGTTTAGTGGTAAAAGTGTGATTCGTTCTATCAAAAACTTAAATAGTTAAGGGGTCTTTCAGTTTTTTTCATATTCCGATCAAAAACTTTATTTCTTAAAAAGGTTTAATCCTTTACCTCTCAATAGTATATTTGAGGAAGAATATACATTCTCACGATTTGTATCCAAAGGCCAATTAGAAATTGAATAAAAAAGATTGGATTATGGATATGGAGTCGCGAAGCATAATTTTTTTGGATTGGATTAACTCTTCCAATTGAATGAGTATGAATAAAGGATCTATGGATGAAGATACAAAAGTTTATTTCCAATCGTAACTAGATCTTCCATTTTTTTTGTAAAAGGGAAATTGAAGCCAAATAGCTATAAAACGATGGTTTTGGTTTACTAGAACCATCAGCATATTGTTTCAGCTCGGTGGAAACCAAATTCTTTTCCTCAGGATCCTGCGAGTGGAAATAGGGAACGAAGTAACTAGACTAAATGGATTTAGTATAATCCCCCTCCTCTAGAGGGATCATCTAGAAAGCAAGTAGCTTCGGATGGATTCATACAGAAAAGCTAACATAGATGTTATGGATCTAATTTTTCTCTTTGGGAATACATCGATCTTCTATAAAGGAGCCGAATGAAACCAAAATTTCATGTTCGGTTTTGAATTAGAAACGTTAAAAATGATCAACCAACGTCGACTATAACCCCTAGCCTTCCA